CGACCCTCTCGAGTTTCCGGCTGTTTTCTAGATTGAAGTAGCCTTTCGTCGCCCCGAAAGAAGTCACTATCAAAGAGCTCGCCCTACTGAAGTACCAAAGGTGCGCTCAGCCCGGTGACTAAGAAATGGGTTTGCGCTTGAATTGAAGTGATGAGGTTTTTCGAGGGAAGTAGGGCTCTTATTGACTAAAAGTGGGTTCTTCGCTTTCCTTTAGAATGAAAGTTGCTATGAAGCCCCTACTACTTACTTTGTTTGATTCAAAAGGCGAACGGCCCCCCAACAAGTCGTATGGGGTGGGGTGCTTGTGATAAGCTGCCTTGGATATGAGGAATTCTAAAAAAAACAAAAAAAGGAAAAGTCCGGTATTTGACGAAGATCTTTCTATCAATAGATAGGAATGAGTGTTCGATATAGGGGATAGAATCCATCTGCTCTTTCTCTCTCCATTTTTCTTCCCCTCTAACGCGGGCCGGACGGCGGCGGGCGCGGGAGGAAGAAAGCTAAGAGAAGACGCTCTTCTCTTAGGTCCTTTTTTTTCAGTGCAGGAAAGCGCTCTCTTTTTGTCATCCCTGCTGCTTTCCTTTCCAGATTTTTTATTGAACGCATGGCGTAGCTAGGACCCTTCAAATAATGTTTGAGCCTATGTTCAAACCAAACAAACCCACCTCCTATTTGAGTCAGGCTGGAAAGAATGCCCGCCAAGTTCAGATAAGGGAATGCTTCCCCCAACCATTAAAGGAAAGGCTCGACGAAGGGAGGGAGATGCGGCGGGGGAAGGAAAAGGCTTTCGGAGATCGAGATTTTCTTTCTTTTGAATCGAAAACGAAGAAGGCCGAGGATGGCCTACGGTGCGTCTTATCTGAAGGGAACACGCTTTTTCGACCGCGGGGTGGTATGATTGTCGGGCCCTCTCCTCGTTCCGCCCGCTGGCCTATTGGGATAGCAGCCTTCGGGCTTTGCCTGCCCTTTCTAATAAAGAATTATGGCTCGGCCCGGGAAAGCGCTGGCAACAACAGAAAGGAAGGGGTCCATGTAGCTGCTGCGCCCGCCCCCCTCTTAGTCAATGGGGCAGCAGGTTCGGCATCTACTACAAAAGAGAGAATCCACTTCAGATAACCACGCCTCTGCTAGGCAGCGTGTGGAATGGCCGAGAGCGGACCTTATTGGATATATAATCCAAGTCGAGAGTAGAGTTACGGGAACAGCCGTCTGATGGAAAACGACTTTCGCGTTCGGTTCAGAGAGCACTTTTTTCGTTGAGAATTCCTCGTTCCCTCTCGATAGACCAGCGGCGAATTCAAAACTTGTGGGGCCCTATCTATTCCATCTCTCGAGCCCCGAAGAAAACCCCCCTCCCCTTCGGATTCCATCTCTCTTTTGACTCTATATATGTGGGCACCTGATATCTATGAGGGTTCACCCACCCCGGTTACAGCATTCCTTTCTATTGCGCCTAAAATCTCTATTTCTGCTAATATTTCACGTCTTTCTATTTATGGTTCTTATGGAGCTACATTGCAACAAATCTTCTTTTTCTGCAGCATTGCTTCTATGATCTTAGGAGCGCTGGCCGCCATGGCCCAAACGAAAGTCAAAAGACTTCTAGCTCATAGTTCAATTGGACATGTAGGTTATATTCGTACTGGTTTCTCATGTGGAACCATAGAAGGAATTCAATCACTACTAATTGGTATCTTTATTTATGCATCAATGACGATAGATGCATTCGCCATAGTTTCAGCATTACGGCAAAGCCGTGTCAAATATATAGCGGATTTGGGCGCTCTAGCCAAAACGAATCCTATTTCGGCTATTACCTTCTCCATTACTATGTTCTCATACGCAGGAATACCCCCGTTAGCCGGCTTTTGTAGCAAATTCTATTTGTTCTTCGCCGCTTTGGGTTGTGGGGCTTACTTCCTAGCCCCAGTGGGAGTAGTGACTAGCGTTATAGGTCGTTGGGCGGCCGGAAGGTTGCCACGAGTAAGTCAGTTTGGGGGACCGAAGGCAGTTCTCCGTGGACCGGACACGTAGCTTACCGAATCAGTTGCGACACGGATGGGAATGCATGCTACGAAAGATAGGGTCGAGTCTGATACATCAACCGTCTACTCAATATCCTTGTACGAGTCCACAATCACTACACGAGATGAACCTTGGTTTGGTGAATTGAAGTTGGCCTTAGGTGTAATAGGACTCCCAGTTACTGTACGCGATCGTATACTGAGGTGCTCCCCGCCGGTTGTTGGAACGACGCGAGCCGGGCCGGGTCTCGATTCAGAAAGATGAAGGGCCCAAAAGTCTAAATAGGGAGTTATAAATTCCCCATCTCATTGGGGGCGGAAAACGAATCGACATCTCGATGTGATACAGCCTTTTCTATTTTAGTTGGGAAAGAACGGCGAAGTCCATCCGAACCGTCCAATGAAGAATAAGAGGAGAGCAAAGCGCCAATGGCGCGCGAAGCGCATGCGGAACGGGCACGGAGAAAAGGAAGTTT